TCTGCTATTTACGTAAATTCTTTTACGCCAATAGAAAAAATCAAATATTCGAGGGGAAATCTCCGTAGGTTAGAAGGAGTGGGTACGTCTTAAAATGCTTTGCTTATGTGCAAAGTCAGAAATATTCGAGTTGGATCAGTCATTCATTGAATGATAAATCACTACAAGTGATGGAGATAGACGATTTAAATAATGGAAGATCCAATATTTGAAAATTGTGTCTATAATGACTGGAAAAGTAGAAACAAGGCCAGATATAATTTTCTCATTATTAACAAACCCAAAATCTTTGTAGACATAGCCAATCATTAGTTCCCAACCATGGGGGGAATGGAATCCGATACATAAATCAGTTAATAAAAGAATAGAAAAAGCTTTTATTGTGTCACTTAAATTATATAGAAATTCTTGAACCCAAGAGTTAAGAATAAGAAGGTCTTCATTACCTAGAATTGAATAAGCACTTAAAAGAATGAAACAGATTATATTTGTCGATAAGCGCAAAATAATATGGATATGATCCTCATTGTTTATCTTTATCAATTGGATCGTTTCTTTGTGGATTCCTATAGGAGCCCTTTGCAGCTCTATTTCCGGGTATTCTTTTATTATTTCGTCCAATAGTAAGAGTTCTTCTAATTCGATGAATTTTTCTAAAATACTCTTTTCTTGAATATTAGTCAAAAAAGTTTCGGATTGCGTAGTATTCCACCAATTAGTAACCCAAGATTCAACACTTTTCTTAAATGAAAGAGAAATCCACCAAGGCAAAAATACTATAGATATAACAGAAAGAAAAGGCGGAAATGCTTTCTTTTTTTCCATTTTTTCATCTTTGAATTGCTAATGAACTCGCCTCATTCTTCGAATCTATGCGCGGCGATCTACTATTTTTATCAAGCATAAGTTCTATTCTAAGGCATCGAACCCCGGAATCTATTCCTTTTTTTTTTTGATTTCCCATTCATTGATTATGAATCTAGAAAGAATATAGAATAAGAAAGAGTCGACTTTAAATGAAGAAATAATAAAAATCTTGTTTACAGATAATCTAATTGATCCAATTTGAAACGGCTTCGCGTTCTCGATGAATGCTAAAGCGAAACTTAATAAAACCAAAGAATAAGTATTCCAATTTCGACTTAAAAGAACTCCCCTTTTCTTTTTTTTTTTTATAGAAATAGTTGTATTTGCTATTTTATTTGTATTTGCTATTTCATTTCAAAATACTTCAATTGGTACGCGCAAAAAATAGGCCAATTCAGCAACTTTTTGCTCAATTTCACCCAGGGTCAAATTCTCATCAGTACGCGTCAATGGAATGGCTCCCTGTCCTTTGATTTCCATATAAAGGATACGACGAGGATAAATGCCTTCTTTAACTTCTATTCTGATCGACTGAATATCCTTTATACGGAATCGTAGGAAGATGCGACGCTTTTTTCCCGGAAATCCCCAACGAAAAATACACACTATTCCTTCTTTTCGATCGAATCGATCATAGCCACTCCCCACATTCCACGAAATTGTGCACCACAAATAGGAACTAATAAAGAGACCCGCGATCCCGTAGAAGGACATCACGATCCCTTGTGGAAAAAAAATGATTTTCTGATATGGAACTAAAGATATAAAATTCTTACCGAGATAGCTGGAAGTTCCAACTAAGACGAATCCTAATGAACCTAAAAAAAGGATCAAGGCCCAGAAGAAATTACTTAGTTTTCGAGACCCCACTATATGTTCTATCCATATATGTTCGGATCGCCAACTCATATTAGATCTAGTTGCATTTTTTTTTATTGGAATGGAGAAACTTTTTGTTTCCGAAGTAACTCTCATCAACTAGTGCCATTCGCATGGAATCCTTTCCCTTAGGAAAAATCGGAGTAATTCGTCGAATGGGTTAGGTCTAAAATAAAAGAATATCCTTTTTTTAGGATCTTCTAGAAATATCTACATACATCTAGATAGATCGACTTTCCGTTTCAGGCATCTGCCTCGATTCCAATCTATTTGGAAATAATTCGAAATTTATTTCCCCTTCCCTATATTGGATATTTCAAGCATCTATTTACGGATATATAAGAGCTGCTTCATTTATGACCCTATGTTAGGGTATAACATACTTTACTAAATGCACATCTGTATTAGCTATATCTAAGTCTTGAAAAAAAAAAATGGATGAGATTTCAACCCATCAGATCTAATAAATCTTGTTTTTTTGCACATGAAGAAATAAAGAAGCCATTGCAATTGCCGGAAATACTAGTCCTACTAACGGCACAAAAATAGAGGGTAAGCTATTGAGAGTTGTCATAGAATGGGTACCTCGATTGAATATTTAGACCTGTTATTACTATAAACATATCTTATACTAATTCTTATTAGTATTCTATACTAATAAGTATATCGAAGTGAGTATTCTATATAATAGATAATAATAGAATAGAAATAAAATTCTATATATATTATTATCTATTATTATCAACTAAAAATCAAAATGAACTAGAAAATAGAGAAATTCACGAGATTAAATAGAAATTAATTCAATATAATATTAATTCAATTGAAAATTGATTCAATTTAGTAATAAGTGTCAAGCACTAGATAATTAACGAAATGAAAGTTATTCGTCTTTATTATCTTATTTCTCTTTCGATATGAAAGATATAAATATATGGATGATAATCCAGTCTTGTCTGAAAATTGAATTCAATTCCCATTTTGATATTCAATTTTTTTATTTAGAGTTAAACTTAATATCAAAATCGAAATAAAGAGTTTCTTCCAAATTGAATTTCGTAACTATTCCGTTATAATTTTGAATTCAATCCAACAACACAGGTTCTTAGGAAAAAAATGGGGACTTATGGGTAGATTCCAGTAGAAAGAAAAGATACTCTAATATCGATATTTTCTTTATTTGAATTTACGATACATACATACGCAACAAGAAGGAAAGACGACCTTCGGTTTCTTTTTCTTGCCTAATTGGAATTTCGCAGAAAAAAGCATTTTTGTTTTTATTTATGTTGTTAAAAGAGGTTTCTTTCCCGACCCCTAATCAGGAAGACCCTTAAAAAATAAAGAATTTTTTTTTAGAATTCTTTATAAAAAAAAATTCTAATAAGAATGAATTCGAATTATAGACGAAAAAAAAAAAATGGATTTTTACTTTGATTCCGATAAACTATCTATTAGTTTTGCTCGCTACAAAGAAAAAAAGGAACTAAAAAAGAAATGAATTTAGGCTCCGCTTACTTGAATTTTACTTCCAAGGAAAAAAGGAGTGAAGCCTAAATAACTCACTCAGAACACCCTTTAAAGGATTACGTGGTACGATTGAATCAAATAAGCCCTTATGGAATAAATATTCAGCCACTTGTGAACCCTCGGGTACTGTCTTATTCAATGTTTGTTCAATTACTCTTTTACCCGCGAATGCAATGTATGCATTAGGTTCGGCGATAATGATATCACCCAGCATTCCAAAACTAGCCGTCACCCCACCAGTAGTGGGAGATGTAAGGATTGATACATAGAATAACTTTTTATGGGATTGATAATCATACAAAGCAGCAGAGATTTTAGCCATTTGCATTAAGCTCAAACTTCCTTCTTGCATACGTGCTCCTCCCGAAGCACATACTAGAATAAGAGGTAATAATTTTTTGGTAGCATACTCGATTAAACGGGTGATTTTCTCACCTACTACGGATCCCATACTACCCCCCATAAACTGAAAATCCATAACTCCAATTGCTATGGGAATACCGTTTAGTCGACCTGTACCTGTTTGAACAGCTTCAGTTAAGCCTGTCTTTCTTTGATAAGAATCAATACGATCTTTATAAGGTTCCTCCTCGGAATGAAATTCAATAGGATCCAGAGAAACCATGTCTTCATCCATAGGATTCCAAGTCCCTGGATCAATCAAAAGTTCGATTCGGTCTAAACTATTCATTTTCAAATGATATCCACATTGTTCACAAATATTCATTTTTGACTTAAAAAATTTCTTATAATTTAATCCATAACAATTTTCACATTGAACCCACAAGTGCCTATATTTTTGAGTCAAATCAAAATCAGTAGAATTTTCACTTATACCCAAATCAATACTGTAATTAAGCAAACGTTTTTTTCGCATACCGGTTTGAGAACTAAGATAAGAGTCAATGCAACCATTAATGTGATTATTCCAACTGTATTCAATATTATACAGAGAACGATCAGATCGGGGATCGTCATTCTGAAATCCATTTTGTAGATAACCAGAATTCCAATAACGAAAAAAAGCACTTTCGGGTTCACTCAATCTTTCTAGTCCACTCAATAAATAAGACAAATCGTTGTCAATCTCAAAAATGAGATTTTTTATAACCAAATATAGGGAATAAATACTCCTATTCGTATCTCTAACTAAAAAAGAGATCAAATTGAAAATGTCGATGATGTCTACTAAATGCTCAGCATTACTGCTATCACTCCAACTCAAAATCTCTGTATCCCTTATACCCCTCTCTTCACTTCCACGAGTATCTTCAATAGGACCAAATCTATCAATTGATTGACTTAACCCATACTTGTATTCGAATTTCCCGTTAGACAAAAACCTTAGTTTTTCCATAGAACGTTTTGCCCCTATTTCTTTAATAATAGAATAGATGAATAGTCATTCAAAATAATTTGAATATATCCTTAATTTAATAAGGAATGAAGTATTGAAAAAAAGGATTCTCTTTTGTCAGAATCCCGAGTATTGCTTTACTCTAACTATGATATATGATGGAACGAACTCTTTTTTTTTATTATAATTCTTTTGTTTTTCAAAATCAGAAATGGAAATAATGATTTCCTTCATTTTATCTTGTATCAAATTCACATCGAAAAAAAAAAATCACTATTTGTTTTTTCTTATGAATACTTTTTTTTTTTCAAAAAATCTCGTCTATTCGAACACAGAATCAAAAGGACAATATACAGGCTGGCTCGAA